AATTTAATGAATTAAAAAATTTCTTAAAAAAAGGGTGTTGGTTATTATGATATAGGTCAATTAGGTAAGTGTTTTATAAGAATATGTATAAAAAGAACATATTTCCCTTCTCCTCTATTATGCTTACTATAACTAGTTATTTTGGTTTTCTACTAACGGCTTTAACTATAACCTCAGCTTTATTTGTTGGTATGAGCAAAATACGATTTATTTGATTTGAAATTTATTAAATTTCATAAAAAAAAGCGTTCTGTGGGATTCCAGGTATTCCTTACCCTGTACCGCCCTTTATTCATTGAGATTCGTGGGCAATTCGGATTAATATATTAATATTTAGAGATATATATCCCCCCCCCGTTTCCCTTTATCAAACAAATTGAAATGATTGAAGTTTTTCTATTTGGAATTGTGTTAGGTCTAATTTTTATAACTTTGGCTGGATTATGCATAACTGCGTATTTACAATACCGACGTGGCGATCGGTTGGACCTTTTTTGATTAATTAAAATTCGATTGGTCACCTCCTTTCTTGAACTTTAATCCGTAGGAGTGAAAATTCCAGATTGTGGTTTGTTTCAGTTAGTGAAGTTAGTTAGTAGAATTTGATTTAACAAGAATGGAATCACGCTCTGTAGGATTTGAACCTACGACATTGGGTTTTGGAGACCCACGTTCTGCCGAACTGAACTAAGAGCGCTTTCTTAGTACGGGTTGTAAAGCAAGGTATTATTTTTGTAACTCTACTACATCATATACTATGATATTGATATATAGAGTATCATAAGATGAAAAAAGTATTTCTAATTGCTGCTCATAGAAAAAGAAATAGGCAGGGATGACAGGATTTGAACCTGTGACATTTTGTACCCAAAACAAACGCGCTACCAAACTGCGCTACATCCCTTTCAATTGAGCTACAGTATCATTGTAAAGAATCTCCATCTTTGTTTCCATATCGGTATTTCTTTCATTGATATGCATCATTTTTTTCTGTTTTTTGGTCTCATTTTTTATAGAACATATCATATAATAATAACAGAAAAAATTATATACATATGAAAAACCGTAAAAAAACGAATCAATTTCCGGAATGTTCAGGAAGGAGGGAATTTATGTTTTAAGAGAAGGAAAGTTTATCTACCGAATGGTTGTACATTTTAATTAGGAATTCCACCTATAACTAGAAACGGTTCTTAACTACATATACCTTAAATACAGATACAATATTAAAAAGGAGTATTTTCAATGCGAGATCTAAAAACTTATCTCTCCGCGGCACCAGTACTAAGTACTCTATGGTTTGTATCTTTGGCGGGTCTATTGATAGAGATCAATCGATTTTTCCCAGATGCGTTGATATTCCAGTTTAGTTATTGACAAGAGGTGACGAAAATTAGAGATAATATTTCTCTTCCCTTTATTTTTATAATTGAATTTCGAGTTAGTAATTTCTGGTACTTTTTTCATTTCGGATTGGACTAGAAAAGTTGAGTGAATCAAAAATCCAAAGGAGGTTCATGGCAAAAGGTGGTAAAGATGCCCGGGTAACGGTTATTTTAGAGTGTATCAGCTGTGTTCGAAAGAGTATTAATAAGGACTCCACGGGTATTTCCAGATATATTACTCAAAAGAATCGACACAATACGCCCGGTCGATTGGAATTACTAAAATTCTGTCCCTGTTGTTTCAAACATACAGTTCATGGGGAAGTAAAGAAATAGATTACATTAGTTTCTATATGTAAACCTGTCAAATACCAGCAAAAAATAACATTATTATCATCATTACATTATCATTATATTCATTATATAATATAATGTTATATTTATATATATTATATATATATATAATACAAATCGAAAAAATACAAATAGAAAATACAAATAGAAACAAATCCTATTTCGTAATTTGAATTAATTTGAATCCGTCGGAATTAGGATTTCGGAATAAGGAATCAAAAAATTATGGATAAACCCAAACGACGCTTTCTGAAAGCCAAGCGACCTTTTCATAGTCGATTGCCCCCGATTGGGCCGGGGGATCGAATTGATTATAGAAACATGAGTTTAATTAGTCGATTTATTAGTGAACAGGGAAAAATATTATCTAGACGAGTAAATAGATTGAACTTGAAACAACAACGATTAATTACTAGTGCTATAAAACAGGCTCGTATTTTATCTTTATTACCCTTTCTTAATAATGAGAAACAATTTGAAAGAACCAAGCCCGCTCACTTAGGCTTTGGAACCAGAAATAAATAAGTTTATTCTTTAATTGAATCTAAATTACAATTCGAACCCAAACGCAGAATAATGTTTTTTTATTGAGCATGTTCTGATTTTATCATCCTAATTTCGTTTCTTTCGACTCCACTTTCCCGGAGTTTATTCTCCGGGGAACGCCGTTTAAATCATTCCGATGCATTTCTTCCAATCTCCTTATTTCATGATCTCATTGAAAATTATATAAAGACAGCTCCTATTTGATATAGCTATTTGCGCCAGTATTTTACGATTAAGAAACAACTGCTTCTTCTGCAGATCATATATTAATTTACTATAACTATGCGATACCCTATTCCCGCGAATTAATGCGTTTAACCGAAGGATCCACAAACGACGAAAATCCCTCTTTTGTCTATCTCTATCCCGATGAGCCGAAACCAAAGCTCTTATTTTCTGTTGAGTAATAGTTCGAGTAATCCTTGAATGAGCTCCTCGAAAACTTGCTGCAAATAAACGAATTTTTGTTCTACGCCTCCGAGCTATATATCCTCTTCTAATTCTGGTCATTATCTAAATGGAACTTTAATTAATAACTAATTTTATAGTTATTATTTTCCCTGTCTATTAATAACAAAACGATTGTTCCAATGTATAAAATAAAAATTCCAACGATTTTTGCTACTATAATCCTTCCCTCCCGACCATCATATTTGTTTATTTTTTCCTAGGCATTTTACACCAAATTAAGAATTTGGATTAGTATTAGATGTCAGATAATCTATATACATATATATATATTATATATATAGAATATAGAAATGGTAGGTTCCATCGTTTCTATGGTTCTTTATTAACTAAAATAATAAAACGGTGAGGTCCTCTCTATACACCGGAGCCATCCCCCCCTCATGTAACTAACATGGTTATTGATCACTTGTACAGTTCACATTACTCTACCTATGAATTATCTAGTACTAGATCTTTCACAATAAAATCGATTTGTATAATAACGGTATTTAATTAGGAAAGTTGGCTGGGTAGCTGATCCTGTTAGTCCGTTCGTTCTTGCAAGAATACGAGCATAAGTTTAAATAAAAGATTTCTACGCTTTAATGAAATAAGCATTTGCTACCACTAGAGAATTTTTTCTTATCGTAAATTGAGGTGAGTAGATTTACACCAATATAAAACCATAAATTTCATACATAAAAAATAAGGATATGAGAGATTAAATCTTTTTTTTTTATTTAGTATAGTGATTAGTATAGTGAATAGAGTTCTTCGATTCTGATCGTTGATACTGTAATATTTTTTGATTTTGTCCTAAATTATGTTATGCTATAATAGGATTTGAACGAGTCGCACATACACCCTAGTACATGTTCCTCGGCGCTGAGGACATCCCCGAAGAGCGGGGGATTTTGTGACATTTCTGATTGGCTGTCTTGTATTTCTAATAAGTTGTTTAATAGTTGGCATGATGAATCATATCCATAATGGGCCGGTTTAGATCGCTCCTAACCAGATAATTATGAATGACTTATAGTTACTAGAATTTTGAATTTAGTAAAAAGAGAAAATACCAAATCAGGATATTTGCGTGAAATACAGAGCCATTTCAGTCATCCGCCATCCGCTACAAGATCAACAATTCCATGAGCTTGGGCTTCTGTTGCTGACATAAACACATCCCTTTCCATGTCTTCTGATACAACCCATAAGGGTTTGCCCGTTCTTTGTACATAAATCTCTGTCAAGGTTTCGCGCAATTTTAGAAGTTCTTCCGCTTCTAGGACAAATTCTACTGTTTGGGCCTCAAAATAAGAACTAGCAGGTTGATGAATCATTACCCTGATAATGTGACATAATAAAAAATTATTCTATTTCTCATGATGGGGCAAAGAAAAAAGGACAAATTGAACAACCGTACGGGCATCTTTTGCACGTTGCATACGGCTCTACAATATAATTTATTTTTACTTTCCATCAAAGAAAGATAAAAACTATCAGACCTAGATCTGTAAATTTGTCATTTTGCCATCTTTACTTTCTTTTCCAGAGCTAAAAAAAACATAATACGATGGCACCGTTGCTTTCTATATTTATTGCGTCTGTAAGCTGGCAATCCCAAAGTTTCTTTTCGATTCAATCAAATAAAAAAATATAATAAGAATAAGGTAAAAATAATCAATTCTCTTTTTTTCGTACTCTTTATTTTATTAGACTTTCATAACATAAAAATTGTTCATAGCCTCCCCAAAAAATTTTAAAAGTTTGTGTCGCTGAAACAAAATCCCGATATATAAAAACGAAAATATTTTTTAATCTCATACTACTCTCTCGATACATAATCGAATGTTTTGGTTTTGAAAAATAATAAAAAAAAAATTTCATATCGAATTCGAAGTGCCATGCTATTATTACTTAATATTCCTATTTCATATGGAGAAGGCATAGTTTTCTGTTTTTTTCTCAAATTAAAAAACTCATTGGCGCCAAGCGTGAGGGAATGCTAGACGTTTGGTAATAGCCCCTCCGACCAGGAGAAAAGATCCCATTGAAGCGGCTAAACCCATGCATATTGTATGTACCGTTGGTCGCACAAATTGCATAGTATCGTAAATAGCAACTCCGGGTATTACCCACCCGCCGGGAGAGTTTATAAAAAAAAAAAAATCTTTGGTATCATTTTCTATACTGAGATATACCATAAGACTAATAAGTTGATTCGAGATCTCACTATCAACCCCCTGGCCCAAAAAAAGGAGCCTTTCTCGATAAAGTCGGTTAATTAGGATAAAGTCTCCCTTCGAAACTATACATGCACCTTTTGATGCATACGGTTCAAAAAAATTGGGGAAAAATCAATGTGTTGTGTATTGTATATCTCCGCCGCTTTATTTTTTCATATCGGATTCTTTCTAACAAAGGAACTTTTTTATTGCATATTTCACAGATTTCAAAAAGTCTGAGTGGTTTTCTTTTTCCCTAGAATTCGAATAAAAATAAAGAAACTTATCGAACTAACTTTTCATTGATGTATTCTTTTCACCGATATTCAATCCAAATCACGATGCTATTTTCTTGTTCCTGAATGGGACTCTTTACTATTTTTAGGTTTTTGTTCTACTCCGGGTAAAGATCCGACCGATTTTGATTTGCATATATAGGACAAATGTTCCTAATACCATTACCGTTTCTTTTTACTTTGCTACACAACCTACAACCTTGCTTTTTTTTTTTTCAATTCATTTCATTCATATCTTTTGCCAATCTTATGCCAAATATTCGTCATATTACTCGATTGATTAAGATATCTCCTATGGTAACCATTCAAAGAAAAAAAATCTCATATAATACATATAATACATATTTCTCATTGGGGTTTTCTAAACGGAGCCTGGATACTTCATTTTATTGGTTCAACCAAGTCAACCATAAACTATTTGAATTGTAATTGATAATATTCGAACCCCCATAAAAAGGGATCTAATTAATTGTATTTCACGCTTCAATTTTTTGATGATTTAATTAATCATTTTACATTTTAGGGTGAAACAAACATAAGATATCTCGGAAAGATAACGGGGAAATCCCATATGACCCAAAATATCTGACAAGCCGCACTATATGTCAATCCACGTTGAATATGCCTCTCCGGGAAGTCGAAATGGTACTCTTGGAACACCAATAGGCATGAAATAAAAAAATAAGGACTTTAAGGAATCTATTTTACTTTGATGTGGAAACGTAACAATGGGTTTATTATCGTCATAATATTTATTATCTTCATAATACTAAATAATACTAACCTTTATCATACTAATAAAAAAATGTAGATTAGAAAAGTTTAATCTTAAGAAAAAAATCAATCCTAGTTAAAGTAAAATTCTTACGAATAGGCGGGTTCTTTGAAAACCTGATGGTACACAGTTGCTCATATAAAGTAAAGTGATTATTAACCCCTCATTGCGTATTGATACTTATCGGGTATAAAATAAACCTGTTTCTCTTTGCTCCTACAAACAGAATTGTTTGGTTATTAGTAACATAATGCCAATAGAATAGAAAAGAGAAATCCCTGTTTCGCGATAATTTACTGAAAGCAACTAAGTTCTGTAGTTTTTTCTAATGTAATAAAATTAAATTTTTTTTTGATTAAAGTAAGGGGTATTTCCATGGGTTTACCTTGGTATCGTGTTCATACTGTTGTATTGAATGATCCTGGTCGGTTAATTGCTGTCCATATAATGCATACAGCTCTGGTTTCTGGTTGGGCCGGTTCGATGGCTTTATATGAATTAGCAGTTTTTGATCCCTCTGACACAGTTCTTGATCCAATGTGGAGACAAGGTATGTTCGTTATACCCTTTATGACTCGTTTAGGAATAACCAATTCATGGAGTGGTTGGAATATCACAGGGGGGGCTATAACGAATTCGGGTATTTGGAGTTATGAAGGCGTGGCAGGGGCACATATTGCATTTTCTGGTTTGTGTTTCTTAGCCGCTATTTGGCATTGGGTCTATTGGGATCTAGAAATATTTTTTGATGACCGTATAGGAAAACCCGTTTTGGATTTGCCTAAAATATTTGGAATTCATTTATTTCTCTCAGGGGTGGCTTGCTTTAGTTTTGGTGCATTTCATGTAACTGGCCTGTATGGTCCTGGAATATGGGTTTCTGACCCCTATGGACTAACAGGAAAAATAGAACCCATAATTCCGGCGTGGGGTGTGGAAGGTTTTGATCCTTTTGTTCCAGGAGGCATAGCTTCTCATCATATTGCAGCAGGAACAGTGGGGATATTAGCGGGCCTATTCCATCTTTGTGTCCGCCCGCCTCAACGTCTATACAAAGGATTACGTATGGGAAATATTGAAACCGTTCTTTCCAGTAGTATTGCTGCTGTTTTTTTTGCCGCTTTTATAGTTGCTGGAACCATGTGGTATGGTTCAGCAACTACGCCGATCGAATTATTTGGCCCCACTCGTTATCAATGGGATCAGGGATACTTCCAGCAAGAAATATATCGAATAGTTGGAACTGGGCTCTCCGAAAAAAAAAGTTTATCGGAAGTTTGGTCTAAAATTCCTGAAAAATTAGCCTTTTATGATTACATCGGCAATAATCCGGCAAAGGGGGGATTATTTAGAGTGGGTTCAATGGACAACGGAGATGGAATAGCTATTGGATGGTTAGGACACCCCATCTTTAGAGATAAAGAAAGGCGCGAACTTTTTGTACGTCGTATGCCTACTTTTTTTGAAACATTTCCGGTTGTTTTGATAGACAGAGACGGAGTTGTTAGAGCAGATGCGCCTTTTCGAAGGGCAGAATCGAAGTATAGTGTTGAACAAGTAGGTGTAACTGTTGAGTTTTATGGTGGCGAACTCAACGGAGTCAGTTATAGCGATCCTGTGACTGTTAAAAAATATGCTCGACGCGCTCAATTGGGTGAAATTTTTGAATTTGATCGTGCTACGTTGAAATCGGATGGGGTTTTTCGTAGCAGTCCAAGAGGTTGGTTTACTTTTGGGCATGCTTCCTTTGCTTTGCTTTTTTTCTTCGGGCATATTTGGCATGGTGCTAGAACCTTGTTCCGAGATGTTTTTGCTGGTATTGACCCAGATTTGGATGCTCAAGTAGAATTTGGAACATTCCAAAAACTTGGAGATCCAACTACAAGAAGACAGGTAGTCTGATACAACACTTTTTCGCTTCTATTTAATTTTATTTGGGGCAGCAGGGTGTCATAGAAATATTGATTTGAACCAGTGTCCGCTCTGCTCTTTCTTTCTCCGTGAAACAATTTCAAATAAATAGAATTAGGTACGGAAGCTATAATTGTAAACCACGATTGAATCTATGGAAGCATTGGTTTATACATTCCTTTTAGTCTCTACTCTAGGAATTCTTTTTTTCGCTATCTTTTTTCGAGAACCGCCTAAAGTTCCAACAAAACAAAAAAGATGAAATGAGTTTTAATTATCTCAATTGAAGTAATGAGCCCTCAGGAGGGCTCATTACTTCAACTAGTCCCCGTGTTCATCGAACGGATCTCTTAGTTGTTGAATGGGCTGCCCAAAGGCGATATATACGGCGTACCCAGTAAAACTGACAAGTAAACCAGATATAGAGATGGCAACTAGGGTTGCTGTTTCCATTGTTATATAATTTCAAAATTGCAATAGATCTATGATAAGATTATTTACAACGTAATGGTATACAAAGTCAACAGATCTTAATCAATACACTAGGATTTATGGTAACACAAACCATTGAGGTTAGTTCGAAATCTGTTTCAAAACGAACTAATACAGGATCGTTATTAAAACCATTAAATTCGGAATATGGTAAAGTGGCTCCCGGGTGGGGAACTACCCTTTTGATGGGTGTTGCAATGGTTCTATTTGCAATATTTCTATCTATTATTTTAGAAATTTATAATTCGTCCGTTTTACTATATGGAATTTCAATGAATTAGATTCATAAGATCTACGAGATCTTAGCTTTGCAATACAAAGAGAGTCGTTTATTTAGGTCTTGAATTTCTAATCCATTCTATTTTGGTAGTTCGACCGTGGAATTTTTTTTTATGTACTGTATTTCTGGAATATGAGTGTGTGACTTGTTAGAATGGCTTCTATTGATAATACAGAGTAATGGGTCTGTCATCTTTCTTGATAGAGAGATGGTTCTACCTCGTCGGATATTAATTCTAGTATCTGGAACACGGAATATATATATGTATATGAAATAAATCAAGAATGGAACTATGATTCATACTGAATATTTATACCTTACGGCTGGACTCCAACAAATTTTCAAAAAGAAATAACATTCAAGCGCGCTTATTTTGTACAAAAAATGTGTGCGTTTCAGTGAATAAGTGATGATCTTGTGGTTTTTACTCATGGAATCTTTGTTTGGTTTTAGCTTGGCTTGGAGATTTTATTGAATCATGGTAGTTTTAGTATGAATCTGAGGTTTCAATCGAGTCATAGAGTCCTAACAAGATAAATTCCTATCAATATCAATAATAAAATAATAGTAAAACCAGATTCTATTTTATTTATATGTTCTATGTATGCAAACAAGAAGACAATAGGTAAAGAGAAAATTCAAGAAGCCTGGAACGATCAACATATGAATGAGCCAACTTGATATTGTGGCATTATCATCACAAAAAAAGAGCTTTCGTATTTTTTTCGAGAAAAGAAAAAATAGGAGGATTCATAAGTTTTAAATAGTTTATTACATATACGTTGCAATCAGTATTGAGGTGTTTCTGCTTGAGCTGTACGAGATAAAAGTCTCATATACAGTTCTAAGAGAGGGAGTTTCTTTGGTTTATCTATCTCAATAAAATCTATGATTGGTTTGAAGAACGTCTCGAGATTCAGGCGATTGCAGATGATATAACTAGTAAATATGTGCCCCCTCATGTCAATATATTTTATTGTCTAGGAGGAATTACGCTTACTTGTTTTTTAGTACAAGTAGCTACGGGATTTGCTATGACCTTTTACTATCGTCCGACCGTTACTGAGGCCTTTGCCTCTGTTCAATACATAATGACGGAAACTAAGTTTGGTTGGTTAATCCGATCGGTCCATCGGTGGTCGGCAAGTATGATGGTCCTAATGATGATCCTCCACGTATTTCGTGTATATCTCACGGGTGGATTTAAAAAACCCCGTGAATTGACTTGGGTTACGGGTGTGGTTCTAGCTGTATTGACCGCATCTTTTGGTGTAACTGGTTATTCTTTACCTCGGGATCAAATTGGTTATTGGGCGGTAAAAATTGTAACAGGTGTACCTGAAGGTATTCCTGTAATAGGATCACCTCTGGTAGAGTTATTACGTGGAAGTGCTAGTGTGGGACAATTCACTTTAACTCGGTTTTATAGTTTACACACTTTTGTATTGCCGCTTCTTACTGCCGTATTTATGTTAATGCACTTTTCAATGATACGTAAACAAGGTATTTCAGGTCCTTTATAAAGATCATAACTATTTGGTTTGGCAAAAATCAGTTTAGCACTTGGTAGAGGAAAATAGGTTTTCATTGCTATAAGTGTGGCTTATTGAAAAGAATAAGACATGTCTTTGGATATTTCTCTTCAACTCTGTACTGTAGTTTAACTGTAGTTTATTTGATATGAATAGTTGAAGTGAATTTTCCGAAGAGAAAAAAATGGATTATGGCAGTGTGTGACTTGAACTACTGATTTGGCCGTGCAGACATACCCTTTTATCTATCTGCCACATTTTAATTCATAACCAAACGTGTTCTTGTTTCAACCATCGGCGTAATCTCACGTAAGCCGGTTCGATTGAAGATAATCTTTTCTATGATCTACAGTAGCCCTAAGTCGGTTTGTGCATAGGCTTCGTAAGATCCAGTCTACTAAGTAATGGGGTAGCATAATTAAGATTTTTTTTATCTATTTCACTAATAGTATGGAAATGCATTCATTTCTTTTGCATTGATTAAATTGATAACATTATCGGAGTGAAACAAAGGATCTAAAGAAGAACAGAGGCTACACTTTGTTAGTAACAAGTAAACCCTTTCCTTTGCATGTAAAAAAACTATCTTGGGTATAAACAAAAATCGAGAGGTTTGAGACGACCCAGAAAGCATTTTTATCATGATGTAAGCCTATTGGGGTGTTGAGTATTGACTTGTAACTTGTAAGACCAGAGCGATAAACGGCTAGATTGTTGTAACTGTGGATAAAGATCCAGTAAAAGTTTTCTTACTTTATCATATTTGTATTTGTATAGATGTGTATACCAAATAATATATAATATTATAATTAAATTTGAATAACATTTTTTTTTTGATCCCCTTGATTCTTTTGCTCGAGCCGGATGATAAAAAATTATCATATCCAGTTCCTTCGGGGGGTAGATCTATCATCACCTATCTCAATAACAAAAAAACCTGATTTAAATGATCCTGTATTAAGAGCTAAATTGGCCAAGGGGATGGGCCATAATTATTACGGAGAACCCGCATGGCCAAATGACCTTTTATATATTTTTCCGGTAGTAATTTTAGGAACTATTGCATGTAACGTGGGCTTATCGGTTTTAGAACCATCAATGGTTGGTGAACCCGCGGATCCTTTTGCAACTCCTTTGGAAATATTACCAGAATGGTATTTCTTTCCTGTATTTCAAATACTTCGTACAGTACCCAATAAATTATTAGGTGTTCTTTTAATGATTTCAGTACCCGTGGGATTATTAATAGTACCCTTTTTAGAAAATGTTAATAAATTCCAAAATCCATTTCGTCGTCCAATAGCGACAACCATATTTTTGATTGGTACTACAACAGCCCTTTGGTTGGGCATTGGGGCAACATTACCTATTGATAAATCCTTAACGTTAGGTCTTTTTTAAATTAATTAAATTGAAAAAAAAAAACAGATTTTTACTATTTTATTTATTAATTTAATATTTAAATTAATATTAAAAATAGTAAATATATAAATTTAATAAAATAAAATAATATAAATTATGTGTATCTAGGGAGAAAATTCAGTTTGAAACAGGTATTCCCTAGATACATTTGTTCAATTAGATTCAGTATCTATTCTAAATATTAAAGGTTCAAAACACCTTTATAATTTTTATAATTAAAACGATAAAAATAGATTTAAAAGTTATTTTTTGGTAAATCAATTTCGAAATGCTCTTCTAGAATATCCCATATCTGTTTTACATCTGCTATTCGAAAATGCTCTATTTTCATAAGATCTTCTTGACTTTTATTTAAAAAATCCAACAATGTATGTATATTTGAACTTTTAAGGTAATTATAGATCCTGGGGGGCAATTCTAATTGGTCAATATAAATATATTTCAATGTTATTTTTTCTTTATTTATCCTTAGTTTAGTGAATCTATCATTAAGGGTAAAAAGCGGTAAAGTCATTTTGTATGTATTGTCCTCTAAATGTAAGTTTTCTTCTTCCACATGTAGAAAAGGTATAAATAAATCAATTAAGTTTCGGGAAGCTTCATGAAGTGCTTCTGTTGGAGTTAAACTTCCGTTTGTCCATATTTCGATAAAAAGTATCTCGTGTTTTTCATTTCCATAGGAATGAATGCTATGATTCACATTTTGAACGGGCATGAATACTGCATCTATAGGATAATTTCCGTCTTGAAAATTATTTAACGTTTTTATATGGCATCTACGATTCCGCTCGATTTGTAATCCAATACAAAAATCAATGGGTTTTGTCAAACTAGCTATATACTGTGTATTATCAACGATTGTCACAAAAGGCGGCGAAATGATGTCTTGAGCAGTTACATACCTTGGGCCCCTGACACAAATAGATGCGTCCCAAGTTCCATACAAATTACTTCTCAATACAATCTCTTTCAAATTCATTAAAATTTCATGTACTGATTCTTGAATACCTACTATGGTAGAATATTCGTGTGGTATTTTCTCAGATTTTGCACGTGTGATACACGTTCCGTCTATTTCTCCAAGCAAAGCTCTTCGCATTGTAATGCCTATTGTATCAGCTTGACCTTTCATAAGTGGAGACAAAACAAAACGGCCATAATAAAAACGTTTATTGTCTACTTTTGATTCAACACATTTCCACTGTAATGTCCGAGTGGCTACTGTTACTTTCTCTCGAACCATAGTAATATTGTTTGCTCCGATCATTGAATCGTTTATTTCTCTTGAATTCTTTTCAATGTTTATTTTTACACACGTCTTTTTTTAGGAGGTCGACAGCCATTGTGTGGTATGGGGGTTACATCTCGTACAAAACTTAATAGCATACCACTTCTACGAATAATTCGTAATGCTGAATCTCTGCCGAGACCGGGTCCCTTTATCAGGACTTCCGCGCTTTTCATACCCTGTTCCACTACAATATTAATGACGTTTTCTGCTGCGGTTTGCGCAGCAAATGGTGTCCCTCTTTTTGGACCCTTGAATCCACAAGTACCGGCAGAGGACCATGAAATTACCCGACCTCGTACATCTGTAACAGTTACAATGGTATTGTTGAAACTTGCTTGAACATGAATAACCCCCTTTTGTATTCTAGGTGTATTCTTAGATAAACCAATACGTCCATTCCTACGTGAACCGATTCTTGATATAGGTTTTACCATATTGTATCATTGTATCATTTCATAAATCTGAATTGGTGAGAAATATATGGATATATCCATTTCATGTTAAAATAAGGGTGTTTTTTGTTATTATTATATTTTTATATATTTTTTAGTCATTCTATTATTTTATATTTATTATAATTTGTATATATATTATATATCGGGTCTTTTCAAGATTTATTTTTAGAAAGGTTATCCCTGTCTTTGTTTATGTTTCGGGTTGGAACAAATTATTAGAATTCGTCGTCGTTTTCGGATTAATCGACATTTTTCACAAATTTTACGAACCGAGGTTCTTATTTTCATATTTGGCATTCCTTACTTTTATTTTGAACCCGCTTTTTCGGTTGGACGAATTTATTTATAATTTATAATTATATTTAAATTATATAATTTTATTATAATTTTTATTATATTTTAATTTTATATTTATATATTTTAAATTTATACCCTCAAATTGTGTCTTCACGAAAGGTGGAAATTTCAAAAAGGATCTACTCCTTTGAATGTTGCATAGTCTATAAATTATACGTCCTTGGGTTAAATCAGAACGGCTTATTTCAATTTTGACTCTATCGTTTGGCAGTATCAATCAGTATAAAGCTACTGAAAACATAACCTAAAATTTAGATTTTCATTATCTAAACGAACCCGAAACATACCATAAAAACCCTCATGAGTCCATTTTTTTGTTCTTTCATTCAAAGTAAAACCCATTGAATTATTAAGTAATTAAATTAAAGTAGTAGTGATATGAAACAATTAAGAACCCGTTTTCGTTTTTTTTTTTCACAAAAACTTCGGTTTTGATCCAATTCGGATATCAGAAAGAATTACCATATATAATATAAAATTTCTCCGCCGATTTCTTCTAATCGAGCTTCTCGGTCTGTCATTATACCTTTCGGGGTAGAAAGAATTACAATACCTATACCGCTTAAAATTCTAGGAATTCGTTGATAGTTCGAATATATTCGTAAACCGGGACGGCTAACTTGTTTTAAATTCAAAAAATTTCTTCTATATGGTTTTTGCCTTTTTTTTCGATGTCGTAGGGTTGAAATCAAAAAATCTTGGTTGCTTTCCTCATGTTTTTTCATGTTTTCGATAAAACCTTCTCGTAAAAGTATTTTAACAAAGCTTTCGGTGATATTAGTTGATGCTATTCGAACCATTCCTTTTCTATTCATGTCAGCATTTCGTATAGAAGTTATTATATCAGTACTAGTGCCATTACCCATGATGAACAAATCCGAATTTTTATATAATCAACATGGTAATTTCTTATTTCTTTTTTGTTAAAGGCATATACGTGAAAATTAACTAATGAATTTATTTCATTCAAATAGTAAACTATAAATTATAATACCTCGGGAGCTAATGAGATTATTTTAGTAAAATTTAAATATCTCAATTCTCTGGCAATTCCACCAAAAACTCGAGTTCCTTTTGGATTTCCTTCTGGATCAACGACAACCGCAGCATTATCATCATATCGTATTATTATACCATTTTCGCGTTTGAGTTCTTTACAAGTACGGATAATTACAGCCCTAACCACTTCTGATCTTTTTAAGGGCATATTGGGCATTGCGTCTTTGATCACAGCAAGAATAATGTCACCAATCTGAGCATATCGTCGATTGTTAGTTCCTATGATTCGAATACACATCAATTCTCGAGCTCCGCTATTGTCTGCTACATTTAAATGGGTTTGAGGTTGAATCATAATTTTTAGAATCCCTTATAATGCAATCAAAGCATTTTGTTAGTTATACATTTCTATCGTGAAATAATGAATTTAGTTCGTATAGGCATTTTAGACGCCGCGATTGAAATGGACTTTCTGGCTATATTTTCTGTTATTTCGCTCATTTCATAAAGTATTCGACCTGGTTTAATGACCGCTACCCAATATTCGGGGGATCCTTTCCCCGAACCCATCCGAGTTTCTGTTGGTTTTACTGTAATTGGTTTGTCTGGAAATATACGTACCCAGACTTTTCCACCCCGACGCGTGTTTCGTGACATTGCTCGGCGTCCTGCTTCTATTTGCCTAGATGTGATCCAAGCAGGTTCAAGTGCCTGAAGAGCATATTTACCAAAACAAATACGATTGCCTCGATAAGATATTCCCGTCATTCTTCCTCTATGTTGTTTACGGAATCTGGTTTTTGGGGGGTTATAGTTGATGATTGTTTCTCCCAATTCCATCTCTACTACAGAACCGGACATGAGAGTTTCTTCTCATACAGCTCCTCGCGAATGAAAAAAGGTATTCTAAAATTAATACACGTATTTAAATCTTGGGAATTTTTGAGATTTTCGTAGGAATTTGTATATCTTGTTTGAATCTATAACTAACCATATAAAATTTGAATAAAAATTCAACTTTCGTGGGCGAATATTTACTCTTTATAATATCTAGTTCAGTCTTAAAGGTAGTTCATGACCTCTCAGCATATTTGACCGTTTGTTCCGCCATCCCGCCCCATGAATCTTATGTTCAATAAAACTTTATGTATTCACGGATTCCGTCGTTCCCACCGTCTCTAATCTAAATTTATATTAATGGTTAGGTCTGAATTTCACAACGGAGCTCCTAATTAAAATGAAATTTGTTCTTAAGTCAATATTCTTAGTCTTTATTGACTAGAAGAGCTCTTTATTTTTTATATTGAATAAATCAATTGATGCTTTATTACTTTTAATTTTTGAGATGACTCATAGACCTTACATTTCGAATCATATATCATTGATATTTTCTTTCTTTCCCTCACCTTTTCTTCTACTTATCCACACTTTTTTATTTAAATTTTATTTCCCAGTTCATAATCAGATTGTCTTTTCTTTTGTTTATGCAAAAAAAAGTATTCTAGTTGTTACAATGATATAATCTATATTCTTGACTTTTTTTGAAGCTCAGATAATACGAAGCGATGGATTTTTTATTAGTTCTATAGTTATTAGATTAGTTCATCTTACAAGCTTGGTCCATTTTTTTTTGAATTCGAACCTTAAAAAAATCAACGAGTCACACACTAAGCATAGCAATTATATCAAATTGATAGTTAATACAATTTTTATTTAATCCTATAAAATTAGAATTTCTCTTTTTGTTTTCCATTACTAACAGATATACAAGTTGAGTCTTATTATTCCTCGTTTCTAAATATCCAAATTTTTATGCCTAATATCCCATATATAGTTCGAGTTGGATAGGAACAATAATCAATTTTAGATCGAATGGTTTGTAGAGGAACCTTACCCTCTCTGATCCACTCGATACGTGCAATTTCTTTTCCGTCGATCCGACCTGAAATTTGTATTTGAATTCCCTTTGTATTTGCTTGTTTGGTTAATTCAATAGCTTTTTTAATTGCTTTGCGAAATGACACTCTATTTTTTAATTGGTCGGTTATAAATTCAGCAAGAATAGTAGGGTAACCATAAGGTTTTGCTATTCTTTTAATAGTAATGTTAAGCTTTTTAGTCATATAATTCAATTCTTTTTGTACGTTCATTTGTAATTCTTCAAGTCCTCTCGATTTGTCTCCTATTAATAACTTTGGGAATCCTATATAGATTATAACTTGAATCAGATCGACTTGTTTTTGAATCTTTATACACACAATACCGTTGACACTGGAGGATATTCGCAGATTTTTTTGTACATAATTCTTGATAAAATCCCGTATTTTGTGATCTTCTTGTAAACCATAAGAATAATCTTTTGGTTGGGAAAACCAAAGGGAATGATGATTATGGGTTGTACCAAGTCTGAAAATAAGTGGATTTATTTTTTGTCCCATACATCTCCACTATACGCAACCATATCTGTATATTTTTTTTTAGAGATGCATCCAGTTTTTTTGAACCATATGATATATTCCGCATATTCAGATAAAGATATATCTTTTAATACAATAGTTATATGACAAGTTGACCTTTTTATTAAATAATTACGTCCTCGAGCCTGAGCTTTTGATTTTTTCATGGTAGTACCTTTGTTAACTTCAGTTTTACTAATAACTAAAGTTTCTTTGTTAAAATTCATATTATGACTAGCGTTCGCTGCTGCCGAATAAACTAATTTTAAAATGG